CATTAACGTCATTATTATAAATCAAGTTATTGAATATTTGAAACAAATCCCGAAATTCCAAACTACCCGTTATCCAATAAAGACCTAAAATACCTAATAATAAACCAAAATCCCCTACACGATTAGTTACAAACGCCTTTTGACAAGCATTTGCTGCAATAGGACGTGTGAACCAAAAACCTATTAATAGATAAGAACACATTCCAACCAATTCCCAAAAAATATAAATTTGTATCAAATTAGAACTAGTAACTAATCCCAACATTGAAGTATTAAAAAAACTCATATAAGCAAAAAATCTCAAATATCCTTGATCATGAGACATATAATTATCACTATAAATAAGAACCAAAATGCCAACAGTAGTGATTAATATTAACATAATAGAGGTAAGTGAATCGATCAAGTAACCAAACTCTAAAGAAAGATCATTATTTATAGTCCAAGACCACACATATTGATAGATGGAAGTCTTATTGTGAATGATTTGATCAATCGACAGATCGACCGAAAAAAGCATAACTATACCTAACAATAAAATACTCGGAAAAGCCCACATACGGCGAAGATTTTTTGTTGCTGTGGGAAAAAGTAGAAGTCCCACCCCTATCAACATAGGAACTGGAAGTGGAATGAAAGGTATGATCCATGAAGATTGATGTGTATATTCCATACAAAAAAAAAGAAAATAAAAGAAAAAAGATTTTGATTCGTAATGAGTTTTGTTTCTTATTCGTCGGTTTTATCTCTTTTGTAAAGGCTTCAGTTAATAAAAAAGAGTGAACATATAAATAGAATTATCTATTATTCTGAATCTTTGCACAATACTTCTAATATTGAAAAGTACAAAGTAAAAATGGTCCAATAAACAAATTCCTAATGAAAAATAAACTTTTTTTAGTAATATTTTGATTACTATTAATAAATAATAAAATAACTAATAAAATCTTTAATAAAATTCTCAAAAAAACGAAATTTGTCAAATAAAAATTTGAATCTTTATTTGACAATTATACAAGCATTCTTTTCTATATAGGGAGGATCCAAAATTGTACCAAAACTAAGAAGATTGGTTTCTTTTGATATGCCGCAAAATACAATTCATATGACATGACCCAATCAAATAAATAATGATTTTTGTCTTTTATTCATATTCAGAAGCATTAGTTTATTTTGAACTAATTGATTTTTTTACATTACAATACAAAGATATCTATGTTTGGCAAAATTTGGAAAAAGGTGTTATAATATTCAATGTTTTACTTTAGATATAAAAAAAAGAGGGGATAAGATATATGGCTAATTAATCAACGAAGAATTAGTTTTCATTTACAGAACAGAAGATATGTCTTTCACATGACCTGTAGCAATGAAAAAAAAAAACTATACTAGTTGGATGGCAGTTCCAAAGAAACGCACTTCTAGATCAAAAAAAAAAATCCGGAAAACTTTTTGGAAAAAGAGGGGATATTGGACAGCATTGAAAGCTTATTCATTAGCGCAATCAATTTCGACAGGGAATTCAAAAAGTTTTTTTGTATAACAAATACAAACGTTGGAATAATCTGAATTAGCTGGATTCAAAGAGTATTCTCTAATATTGAATTGATTTAATATATTGATTTAATATAAAAATTATTTATTATAAATTTATTTATATTTAATATATATATATTTTAGTATAACTCATAGAGATTATATCTATTTTAGAACATATATATATCTATTTTTAGAATAAGAAAAAAAAAAATCCTTTGAATGTAATAAATGTAATACTAAATTGGTGATCCAAAAATCAACTATTTTTTTAACTATTTATTTTCTTTCATTGAAAAAATAAATAGAAATGCGTCTCTTTCGATTAAATGAAAAATGATAATGATTAAATGAAAAATAATAATATAAATGAGTCATTAAAAACTACAAAAGAGAATTTTTTGTTCCATTTCCGGATTGAAGTCCGAACTATCTAGTTCCAACAGTGCTTGTTTTTGAAAAAGAGAATAAACTACGAAAAAACCATTCCCCGTTGTTAAATGTTAAAACTAAAACTCGAAAAAAAAACGAGAATAAGAATTCGTATTGAAATTGAAACGTTCTAAAAAAAAAGATTTTTAATTTAAAAATGAGAATTTAAAAATGAATTATATAATTATATATATATTATATATAATATATATAAATAAAAATCTTATAAATAATAATAAGAATTTATTTACAATTAAAATTATTATTATGATTCATTTCTTCTCTTCTAAAAATTTTAGAAAATAAATCTTATTATAAATTAAATTTATTCAAATAATTATAATACAATTCCTTTCATTCTTTAATGTTTACTAAAAAAATATTGCATTTTATTTTAATTGATTCTTTCAATCTCGACGATTGACAATAAATCGGTTATTATGATTTCGAGTAAGCCGCTATGGTGAAATTGGTAGACACGCTGCTCTTAGGAAGCAGTGCTAGAGCATCTCGGTTCGAGTCCGAGTGGCGGCATGGCATCTTATCTTCTAAAAGAGTAAGTCCTATAATGAATTCATTTTCCGATTTCTCTTCCTAGTATTAGTATTCAGACACTTTTTTTTTTTTTCATTTTTTTTTTATGATATTTTCAACTTTAGAGCATATATTAACTCATATATCGTTTTCGGTCGTATCAATTGTAATTTCAACTCATTTGATAACCTTATTAGTCAATGAAATCCTAGGATTATATGATTCGTCCAAAAATGGTATGATAATAACTTTTTTCTGTATAACGGGATTGTTAATTACTCGCTGGATTTTTTCGGGCCATTTACCATTTAGTGATTTATATGAATCATTAATCTTTCTTTCCTGGGGTTTTTCCATTTTTCATATGGTTTTTTGTTTTAAAAAGCAAAAAAACGATTTAAGTACAATAATCGCACCAAGTGTTATTTTTACCCAAGGCTTTGCTACTTCGGGTATTTTAACCGAAATGCATCAATCTGCAATATTAGTACCCGCTTTACAATCTCATTGGTTAATGATGCACGTAAGTATGATGATATTTGGCTATGCAGCTCTTTTATGTGGATCGTTATTATCAGTAGCAATTTTAGTTATTACATTTCGAGAAGTCATACAAATTTTTGGTAAAAGCAATGATTTGTATTTTTTAAATGAATCATTTTCATTTGCTGAGATCCAATACATGAATATGAATGAAAGAAATAATGTTTTACAAAAAACTTATTTTTCTTCTTCTAGAAATTATTACAGGTCTCAGTTTATTCAACAATTGGATCGTTGGAGTTATCGTATTATTAGTCTGGGTTTTATCTTTTTAACGATAGGTATTCTTTCAGGAGCAGTATGGGCTAATGAGGCATGGGGATCATATTGGAATTGGGATCCAAAGGAAACTTGGGCCTTTATTACTTGGACCATATTTGCGATTTATTTACATACTAGAAAAAATAAAAGATTTGAAAGTGTAAATTCTTCAATAGCGGCCTCTCTGGGCTTTCTTATAATTTGGATATGTTATTTGGGGATCAATCTATTAGGTATAGGATTACACAGTTATGGTTCATTTACATCGAATTGAATTAAAGTGAGTAAAGGACCTGACAAATACAAATAAAGAAAGCATGAAAGCATATATATATATATATAAGAAATTAGATTATATATTCATATATAACTTATATATGAATATATAAAGAAAACTTCGAATAAATCGTCGAGAACCCTTTTAATCAAGTAATGGAATGATTCAAGGGGTTCTCACAAACAACAAACATATTCGATTACAATTAATTCAAATTCTTTTTTTTTTTTTTATGGGGTTTATTTCTCTTTTTGATTTTGGGTTTTATTCATTTATTCGTGAGAGAAACTATTTAGAAAAAATTCGATAGAATGGCTTCAACCTTGTCAACCGAGAATGAGAAAATGAAATCTGGATAAATACCAATACCTATTACGGGTATAAGGATAGAAATCGAAATAAATAATTCTCGCGGCCCAGAATCAAAAAAATACGAGTTTGGTGTATTAAAAAGCTTGTATCCATAGAACATCTGCCGTAACATGGATAATGAATAAATAGGAGTTAATATCATTCCAATTGCTGTTACAAAAGTTATTAGTATTTTTGTCATTAAAAGATATTTTTGACTGGTAATTATTCCAAAAAAAACCATCAATTCTGCAACAAAACCGCTCATACCCGGCAATGCAAGAGAAGCCATCGATAAGATACTGAAAACTGTGAATATTTTTGGCATTGGGATAGCCATTCCGCCCATTTCGTCAAGATAAAGAAGACGTAGTCTATCATAACTAGTTCCTGCCAAGAAAAAAAGCGCAGCACCAATAAATCCATGAGAGATTATTTGTAAAATGGCCCCATTGAGCCCCGTATCGCTTATGGAACCAATTCCAATAATTATGAAACCCATATGAGATACCGAGGAATAAGCTATTCTTTTTTTTAAATTACGTTGACCAAGAGATGTTGAAGCTGCATAGATTATTTGAATTGAACCTAATATCATTAACCAGGGGGAAAATATAGAATGAGCGTGGGGTAATAATTCCATATTAATTCGAACCAATCCATACGCTCCCATTTTTAATAAGATTCCGGCTAAAAGCATACAAGTGCTGTAATGTGCCTCTCCGTGGGTGTCTGGTAACCATGTATGTAAGGGTATAATCGGCAATTTGACAGCAAAAGTAAAAAGAAATCCCATATAGAATATTATTTCGAGCGCCGCGGGATACGATTGATTAGTTAATGTTTCAAAACTTAATGTCGGTTCATTAGAACTATATAAACCGATACCTAGAATTCCGATTAATAAAAAAACAGAACTTCCCGCAGTGTATAAAATAAACTTTGTAGCTGAATACAAACGTTTCTTTCCCCCCCACATGGATAAAAGTATATAAACTGGAATTAATTCCAATTCCCACATGATGAAAAAAAGTAAAATGTCTCGAGAAGAAAATGGTCCTATTTGAACGCTATACATTGCTAGCATCAGGAAATGGAATAATCGGGATTCTCGAGTAACCGGCTGAGCCGCTAAAGTAGCTATAGTGGTAATAAATCCCGTCAGTAAAATGGGTCCTATAGAGAGTCCATCTATTCCGAATCTCCAGTAAAAATCAAAAAAATTGATCCATTTATAATTTTCCGTCAGTTGGATTAATGGATCATCCAATTGGAAATGATAACAAAATGCATAGGTTGTTAGAAGGAGATCGATTAAGCATATACAAATCGTATACCACTTAATTACCTTATTTCCTCGATGAGGAAATAAGAAGATTAAGGAACCCCCGGCTATTGGCAAAAGTACAACTATTGTTAACCAAGGAAAATGATTCGTGATAAAAATAAGATACACTTGGACCAGAAAAACCCGCGCTCAAAATAGAAAAATCAGAATATTCTTATTTTGAGCGCGGGTTTTTGCCAGTAAAAAAACGTATTCTCGTGGTGTTTGTTTTTTGAAAGGTATCAATAAGCTACACCCATGCTCCGAGTTGTTTCATGCCATAAATAAACTCGAACACTTAAGAAATCCGTCGGACAGGCGGATTCACACCTCTTACAACCGACACAGTCCTCTGTTCTTGGGGCAGAAGCTATTTGCTTAGCTTTACACCCGTCCCAAGGTATCATTTCTAATACATCTGTGGGGCAGGCTCGGACACATTGAGTACAACCTATACATGTATCATAAATCTTTACTGAATGTGACATTGGATCTAGAGTAATTTTTAACACCAAAAATTGAAAATTTTCGATCTAGTAAACTCGTAAATGAATCATATATTTAGACACCAGATGAATCAACGATTTACCAGAATTTTGATACTCAAAATCGACTTCCGGATCAATTCATAAGAGGAGAAGAGTACCAAGATACTTTGATTTCTTACGTTTTTGCAAACATGCAAATTTGAATTGATGAATATTACTCTAAATTCAAATTTTTATGATTAATCATGATTAATATTATTTATTCAACAAGTTCGATTGATTGATACGAGTTGATTTTCTGTTACGATAAATTGAAGAAACAATAGCCGGTCCGATAGCAGCTTCAGCGGCTGCAATAGCAATAACAAAAATAGAAAAAATATTTCCTTTTAATTGGCGACTATCAAAAAAATCAGAAAAGGTTACGAAATTTATATTAACCGCATTCAGTATAAGTTCAAGACACATAAGGGCTCTAACCATATTTCGGCTCGTGATCAATCCATAGATACCGATAGAAAATAAATAGGCACTCAAAACAAGTACATGTTCGAGCATCATTGACCAACTCCTTATCAATTTCGATTCATTTTAATATAATATGAACAACAATTCAACGGATTCAATTGACTAAAGAATATAACAAGTCTGGAACAAAAGAATATATTGGCAAAAAAGTATTCTTTTCTACATAAACACTCTTTTTTTTACATTCACATAGAATTCAACAGAAATAAATGGGAAAAAAAAATGAATTTTTTTTTTGCTAGTTCGAAAGATTTCTTACTGGCGAGCCACGACAATTGCACCTATCAAAGCAACTAAGAGAATTATTGAAATTAGTTCAAATGGAAGAAAAAAATCTGTTGATAAATGAATTCCAATTTGTTGACTAGTACTTATCAAATCTTGCTCTATAATCTGATTGGGTCTTGTAGTCCAAATAATCCCGTACCATGATGTATCTGGAATAGTAGTTATTAGTGAAACAAAAATACTTGTACAAACCATCAAAGTAATTCCACCCCCAACAGTCAAAAGATGAAAATCTTGGTAATATTCCGAACCATTCATGAACATCACAGCAAATAGGATTAAAACGTTTATAGCTCCCACGTAAATAAGTAGTTGGGCGGCAGCTACAAAATGGGAGTTTGATAAAATATAGAATAAAGATATACAAACAAGAACCAGTCCCAACGAAAAAGCAGAAAAGATTGGGTTGGTAAATAATACTACTCCTAGACTTCCTAATACAAGACCTGATCCCAAAAAGACTAAAAGAAAATCATGTAGTGGTTCAGGCAAATCCATTATATGTAAAATAAGAGATAAATAAATCGAAATTTCATGACCTTAATTGATACGACCAGGGAAAATTTTATATACGAGATTTCTCTCCGCATTGAATTTAAAAAAATCCTAAGAAGTGGGAATAGGTGCCAGTTATAGGACCAATGTCATTTCATTCGTTATACGAAAGAGTAGGTCGAAACTATAAGTATAACTATAGTTATTCTATATATTCTTTTTTTTTTTTTAATATAGTAATATAGAATTTCTCTATATCTCTCTCTATATAGAATAGAATATTTCTAATAGAATATTTATTTTCTAAGAGAATATAGTTTTTCTACTTTTCGAGAACATTTTCTTATTATTGTCTAAATTTAGATTATTCTGTTTCATATCTATTTCTTTTATTTATAAATATTTATAAATAAAAGAAATAGATATGAAATATAGAACTGATTTGATTTATATATATTTCTAATTCTTTTTAATAATTAATTATATTATAATAAATTTTTAATTATAATAAAAAAAAAAGATTTTATTAGATTATTATATTTGAATTGTTCGAATTGTATAATCATCAATTACTGACATTGGTAAACGGCCCAAAGCAATTTGATTATAATTCAATTCATGACGATCATAAATAGAAAGCTCATATTCTTCAGTCATTGATAAACAATTTGTTGGACAATACTCAACACAGTTACCACAAAATATACAAATTCCGAAATCAATACTGTAATTAAGCAATCGTTTCTTTCGAATATCCGTTTCCAGTTTCCAATCAACAACGGGTAGATCTATAGGACATACACGAACACATACTTCACAAGCAATACATTTATCAAATTCAAAATGGATTCGACCGCGGAAACGTTCCGATGTAATTAATTTTTCATAAGGATATTGAATAGTTACAGGTAAACGATTTGCGTGGGATAAGGTAATCATGAAACTTTGACCAATGTACCTTGCAGCTCGGACTGTTTGTTGACCATAATTCATGAACCCAGTTACCATAAGGAACATATCGTGAATATCTATGAATATTTTTGTTTTGTTTCTTTCTCTTGTTTGAGACAAGTTACAAATATGGAGGATCAATCTTTTACAGTGAAAACAGTTGAGACGAAGTTGTTAATAATAGATTACCGAGAGAAATAGGTAAAAGAAACTTCCACCCAAGATTTAATAATTGGTCCATTCTTAGCCTAGGCAAAGTCCATCTTGCTGTGATAGAAAGGAACAAGAACAAATAAGTTTTAGCTAATGTAATAAAGATATCAATTGTAGTTCCAAAAACTCCATATGCCTTATTAGTTATTTCAAAAAACTCAGAAACGAATATGTACGGAACAGAGATATTTGAACCGCCCAAGTAAAGAACTGTTACAAATAATGAAGAAATTAATAGGTTTAAATAGGAAGCAACATAAAATAAACCAAATTTTATACCCGAATATTCGGTTTGATAACCCGCTACTAATTCTTCTTCCGCTTCTGGTAAATCAAAAGGTAATCTTTCACATTCTGCTAGGGAAGAAATTAGAAAAACGATGAAACCTATAGGTTGACGCCACAAATTCCACCCCCAAAAACCATATTTTGATTGTGCATCAACTATATCAACCGTACTTAAACTATTAGATAATCCTAGTCGGTGATAACATTACTGTCCCCATCGCTATTACAGAACCGTACATGAGATTTTCACCTCATACGGCTCCTCGAAAGCCTTAAATAAATCTAAGGACCAGGCCGATTATTTATCTTTTGCTATATCCCTAAGATGGATAAGATTCCAATTTATCGGACGGTTCTGAATTAGACCAATTGAATTCTGTCTGTTCTAATTTAATAATAAAGAGAAAAAATGAATTTTTTATAAAAGATACAAAAGGTACTTCTGAATTGATCTTATCCCTTAAAAATTAAAAATGGAATTTATTAAGTGATAACTTTATTCTTCAATAAAAAAAATCTTTTAGAATTATCCAATAACCCCCCGCCCATCGTTTTCGATTACGAAAAAGAATTCCATATTAGTTTCTAAATTATCACATAAATTCTATCTCCATAAGTATGGATAAAAAAAAAGAGAAGGGGGGTCGCTTTTTTTTTTTCTTTTTTTTTTTCGTTCCTATTCGTCTTTTTTGTATAAATAAAAAGGGACTTGAAAAAAAAAAAAAAAAAAAAATTAAAGGATTATATCGTTCCCGATAGTCATTTATTTAATCAGTGGATAGGAGCATACTCTGGACCGGAATTTTGGAGAGTACTTCCTTCTTTTTTCTACCAACTTAAAGCCCCAATTAGTATTCTTTTTTCTATTATGTGGAAATGCTCTTTTTTGAAAATTTACATAATCCGCGTTACTAATCCTTTGTGTATCTTGGTGCTTCTAACCCCATCTACTCAATTTTTTATGAGCCTCCCTTATTTATGTTAATACATGTATGATAATTCATCCAAATGGTAGCAAAAACTCAATAAGGTTGGTCCTTTGAACCCGCTTCAAGACAAGATTACTAATCAACCAATCCTGGGGTAATCAGACTCTTCTGCTTCTAATTTCTTTTTTCACTAAATTCTTATACATAGAAAATGAGACTCAATATTTTGACTGCAATTTCAAATCATCATACTATACCATATATAAACTATACCATAGGTAAAATCTGGTCTGGTAATGTAATATAGTATTCATAAATTATATTCAATAGAAGCTGTCTGATTTCACTCATATAACTATCTGATTTTGTTCTTCAATCCGAATTGAGAATAATAATAATGAATTTATTCTACCCCTTTCCTATAAAGTGTTCTACAAAGAAAGGCGCACAGGCATAGCAGCAATAGCATCGAAAAGTTTTTGTATCAACGAATCGCACGTAGAGATATTGATAACACACATAGAGTTAATGGTATTTCGTAACTAATCGATTGAGCAGCAGCTCGTAGACCACCCAAAAAGGAATATTTATTATTTGATCCATATCCTGACATAAGAAGTCCAATGGGAGCAATACTCGAAATAGCAATCCATAAAAAAACACCGATATTGAGATCAGATAAAACAAAGTTATATCCAAAAGGAATTACTGAATAGCTTATTATAATTGATATGACTGATATGGATGGTCCGATACTGAATAAACGAGTATCTCCCCTAGATGGAATAAGACTCTCTTTGAAAAGTAGTTTTGTTCCATCTGCTAGAGCTTGAAGAACTCCCAAAGGACCAGCGTATTCAGGTCCAATCCGCTGTTGTATACCTGCGGATATCTCTCTTTCTAACCATACAATTGCTAGTACACTTATGGTGATTCCCAATACAAGAGTAAAGATAGGGGCAAGTACCCATAGAATTCCATAGACCTCTTTTAAAGATTCCAATCTGAAAAAAGAATTGATATCTTGTACTTCTGTTGTATCAATTATCATTTCAACGATCAACTTCTCCCATAATGATATCTATGCTACCTAGTATTGTCATAATATCGGCCAATTTCATTCTTTTAACTAATTGAGGAAGAATTTGCAAATTGATAAAACCAGGTGGACGAATTTTCCATCTCCAAGGAAAACCATTCTGATCCCCTATTAGAAAAATTCCTAATTCTCCTTTTGGGGCTTCAACTCTTACATAAAGTTCTTGTTTCGGCAATTCAAAAGTCGGAGACGGTTTTTTACTAATGAATCGATATTCAAAATCATTCCATTCCCGTTCCCTTTCCCTATCAAAGTAACGGATTTCTAAATTCTCATATGGACCGCCGGGAATTCCTTCCAAAGCCTGTTGAATAATTTTTATGGATTCCACCATTTCACCAATTCGAACTAAATAACGAGCTAATGAATCTCCTTCTTTTTGCCATTGAACTTCCCAATCAAATTCCCCGTAACACTCATAATTATCAACTTTACGGAGATCCCATTGTATTCCGGAAGCCCGAAGCATCGGTCCTGATAAACCCCAATTTATTACTTCCTTTCCACCAACAATGCCTATTCCCTCAACCCGTTCTAAAAAAATCGGATTTCGCGTAATAAGTTTTTGATATTCAACCACCCCTGTTAAAAAATAATCGCAGAAATCCAAACATTTATCTATCCAACCATGAGGTAGATCAGCCGCTACTCCCCCGATACGGAAAAAATTATGCATCATTCTCATACCTGTCGCAGCTTCGAATAGATCATATATTAATTCTCTTTCTCTGAAAATATAGAAGAAAGGGGTTTGTGCACCAATATCCGCCATAAAAGGTCCCAGCCATAGTAGGTGAGAAGCTATACGACTCAATTCCAACATAATTACTCGAATATAGCTGGCTCTTTTGGGTACTTGAATATTTCCCAACTGTTCTGGTCCGTTTACGGTTATTGCTTCTGTGAACATAGTAGCTAAATAATCCCAACGTGTTACATAAGGCAGATATTGTATAATTGTTCGGTTTTCCGCAATTTTTTCCATCCCTCTGTGTAAATAACCCAATATTGGTTCACAATCAATAACATCCTCACCATCCAGAGTAACAATAAGTCGAAGAACACCATGCATTGATGGGTGGTGAGGGCCCATATTGACTATCATGAGGTCTTTTCTTGTAGCTGGGACATTCATAGGTTTTTCCTCGATTTATTCTTCCATGAATTGCGTAAAACAAAAGAAAAAAAAATTCATCAAAATTCAAGACCTAATAAATCGAATAATTCAAAATGACTCTTCAATTAGCGAATTTGTGACTCCCGAATATCCAACTGATTTATTAATTTCTTATAGCGTATTCCATTTTTCTTTGACAAATAAGACAGTAGCCGTTGTCGTTTTCCCAGAATTTTACGTAAACCTCTTTGAGATAAATAGTCTTTTCGGTGCAATTCCAAATGTGAAGTAAGTCTTCGTATCTTATTGGTGAAATTGAATACTTGAAATTCAACCGATCCGGGGTTTTCTTCTTTTTTTTCTTGTGAAAAACCCGGTAGAAATAAATTTTTTACCATAAGTTGAAAGCTTTCTTCTCCCCCTTCCTTATATTATAGATATCTTTTTTGATCAGTAATAGTAATGACACTAATTTCAAATTTTGTATATACAAGAATCTTAATTTCCTTAAGATTTCCCGATTTTTTTTCCAAAAAATAGAAATACTATATTTATGCATTCAAAAAAATGGTAGACTTAAATATATATAAGACGATTTTGTTGATTCATTTTTGTATCTAATGGATATATCATTGAATTAGTATAAAGGTCTCAGAATACAGATATAGAAGTTAACACAATGCGTGTGCGCATCTATGTGTGTATCCATTTGTATCTGCAATGTTACGCTAAATAGAAGAAAGAAATCTAGATTAACGAATTCTCAATCGCGGATACATATGTATCCTTACTATACTGAAACGGCTTCCATTATAGGTATCAAACCAATAGCGATTCATACAAGCTAAATCCTCTAATCGAAAATTTGGCCAAAGAAAAAAATGGAAATTTATTAGTTTTTTTTTTTCTCTATCAAGATCTTTATTTTCAGCCAAAACGTTACAGCAATTATTTACTTTATTCTTATTGGAAAATGTTGTCTTTCTATGTACATTATTTCTATTCTTAGAATTGAAACAAATTAGAATTCTGAATTCTCTACGACGTCTAGCGGAAAAAAAAAATTCAGGAACAAGCAAATCATAATGATTTTTTTCTTTATTTTCTGTTATCTTTTGATCTCTTGTTCTTGGAATGGATTTTTCAAAGTTCTTCTTATCAACATGGCTTTTTTCTGGATATCTTTGATTAATTTGACGCTTACTCTTATGAATCAATGAAAGGCCTATGGTTTGATACATAAAAAATTGTTCATCGTTTTTTCTAGACAGACGAACCGGTTCGATAATCAATATTCCTTTTTGGATCAATTTTTTATTTTTCGTCAATTCTGTAAGAGTTAAATCCTTCTGATTCTGAATCACCATAATATCTAGACTTAGTTCTCCTCTTTGAATAGAGGTTATAGCAATCTCTTTTAGATTTTTCAATCTAATCAGAAGACAATATATTTTGATATTATTCATTACTCTTTGATTTAAGGAACCCTTCCAATTCAATTGAAAAACCAAAAACTTTCTTAATAAGAGATTAACTTCTGCCTCTATCTTGTTCTTGTATTTCTTTTTGTTTATATCCTCTTTCCTGTCCAATCCTGTATAATCTTCTTCAATATCTTTTTCTTGGGTTGAGAGAGATGATTCAAAATCCACTCGACCCGTGTATTCCGCTTTTGCTTGATTTCGAGTCTCTAACTCGAATTGCAATTTTTTTTTTTTTTTTGATGATCTAAAAATATCTATTATTTTTTTTCTTCCAGTAATGTTTTTATTTTCACTAATATTTTTATTTATATTAAAATCGAAAAAAAGTAATTGGATTGGTATGATCCACGGGTTACTCGTATATGCATTAAAAAATATCAAAAATTTGGAAAAGAACAAAAATTCCCGATTCGATACGGAACGATTTAATATTTCTTCATTCATTCCCATCCAATCAAAATACTTTCTATCCAGATTTTTTTCCATATCTATAATATCATCTTCTGCTATATAATTCTTGATAGAGATATCACTCGTTAGATCAAGTATTTTTTGTTTACGTGTGTTGTAATTATAAGAAACCGCTTGATTTTGATTTGCTTGGAATGATGATCCATATCCATAAATATATGAGTCCTTCTTATCTGCATAATTAATATATTTATATGAAAAAAGATCATATTCATATTGTTTTTTTTTTTTTTTTAATGAGTCTAATTGTTGGTTTTTGTAAAGAATTAATCGGGTTTTTGCATATGAATCACATTTTTTAAAATCCTTATTTTGAGAGACACGACGCTCATGGATTCTATTTCTCCATTTTTGTGGCAATAATCTAGACCATCTCCTCTGAGATAAATCATATTGATAATGACCCTTTAACAACCAATTTTTCCATTGATTCATTAGAGAATTGGGAGGGTTCTTTTGTCTTAATTTAGAATCAAATATTCTTTGTATTCCAAAAAAAAAATCCTTTATTTCATTCTTAAGAAAAAAAGATTTTCGATGATATTCAAAAACAGATCTTAACTTATATATGTTAATAACTTGGGTTTCTGATAATTTAAAAAATACATATGCCTGTGACAACGAGGATACGTCACAAGAATTCTGTGAATTCATATTCCCAATATTATAAGATTTTTTGAGAAGCGAAATAAAGTGAATTAGACTTTGATTTGTTTTATCAGTTCTTTCCACATTTGCTTCATGATTATAAATGGATTTATTTTGAATTCTTTTTCTTGATTCAAGAAAAAGTTGTACATCGACCCTAGGAATATAAATGATACATAGAAAGATATCTAGGTATACCCTTTCCATGAGAGATTTAAAAAAAGAATGCTGCGATTTATGGTCTAATAGAGGATTTTGTGATTTACGGGCTAATAGAGGATTTCTTTTTTGTAATAGCTGCCAAATATCTTTTTTTAATTTGAATCTTTTAGCATAATAACTTGCTTTGTTCGAACTAATATTTATCTCTGAAGTTAAAACTCCCTTTTCTTTTGTCATTTTTTTTATTTTCTTTATGATTGCCTTTCTTTTAGCATTCAGATCTTTTTTTTTTTTTTTTGTCAATGAACAATTTGTCCAATTAATAGATTGAATTCGAATGATTGATTCGTAAATCATTGGATTTTTCTTAGTTGAATCTTTTTGGCTTTCACTCAATCCATAGATTTTTTTTAATCTAAGTAGAAATAAAGTTGGGAGTTGTTTTATTTTTTCGTTTAGAAATAGAATACTTTTGATGATCCATTTGGCTCTTTCTTTTGAAAAAGTTAGAAACAATTTTGTTCTCTCATTTAAAATCTTGAGAACTAGAAAAAAATTATTTTCCCATTTTTTCATTTTTTTTTTGAGTTCTTTTAAAATGGGATGATAAAATGAAAATCGATTTCGGGGATAACTAGAAAAGGGCAATTCCACTTCCATTCCCAAAATTGTTAAAAAGCAAAAGTCCTTTTTTTTTTTTGCCTTTTTTTTCATTGGATCCTTTTCAGTGGATCGTAGCTTAGATCTGTGCCAAGGTTTCAGACGAAAGGGAAATATTATTTTTATCTGAATACCGTCTATTAGCCACTTTTTTGGAAATTCTGTTTCGGATAATTGAACGCCATTATAGGTGCATTTAATATACATTTCTCTCTTCCAATCCCTAAAATCTTCTGACCATTCGGGAAATTGAAATAATAGCATACGAACAATATTTTTAGTTATTATCAATGAAGGCAATATAATATATTTTCTAAGAATCGATTGGGTTATTAATAAGGAACCTCTTATTATTTGAGCAAATATAATGCTATCCCAGGCCTCTCCTATTTCTATACGTCTTTTTTCCTCTTTTTCTTTTTTTTTTCTTTCGACCTCCTCCTTACTTTCTTTTGTCTTTTCCTCTGTATAATCCGAATTTTTGAATTCTGCCTTTGTACGCATCCAATTTTGGAACATAAAAAGCATTTGTCTCATTGGCTCATAATTTTTAAAAAAAGAAAAGAACGAGGGTTTCTCAATTTTGTCCAAAAAAAGGGGCGAATGCAGACTTTTTTGAAAGAGTTTCCAAGTAACTGTCTTACGCCTTTGAGCACGTATAGATCCTTTGATTATGTCTCTCCGAAAATCAGGTTGTTGTGCATAACGTATTAAAGCCAATTCCCTTTTTTTATCAGTATTATTAGTATCTTTAGTATACCTATAAGTATCGTCATTCTTTGATTTATTAGTAAAAGTAAAAATAACTACACGTTTGGCTTTTCGGGAACGAATTCCATACTTCTCTCCTTCATTTTTTCCTTCCAGTTGTTGCAATTCGTCGATTAGTTTATATGACCATCGAGGAACTTGTTTCCTCATTTCTTTTATTCCAATACATTTTTTTTTTTTTACAATTGTTTTATCGTTCAGATCAGTTCTAATTGCGTCGAATAAGAATTTTATTTTTTTTTTTTCGTAAGTCACTTGGGCATGTTCTGGAAAGAAAACAAGTCCTTCAAAATTCAAACTTGATACTGATTTATCTGAAAATTTACGGATTAAGTTAAAAAAAAAACGAATTTCAGTTAATAATGATTTTCTATCAAATGTATCTATTTTCTGTTCAAATTCAGGATGATTTTTAATACTATTAATATTAAGAAGGAGACCATGAATCTTATTTATCCAAATGTCATTTTTTTTATAAGTCTCATTTTTGATTGAGGATAACAAACAATTTTTGATTCGTCCACGACAGGGTCCATTCAAGAAAGGATCGTATATTTTAGGTAAGTTTTTTGTTTGAGTCTCCTCATTACACAATCTAATTCGTTTTTCGAATATATCCAGAGGAATAAATTCCTTATCTAGAACTTCGACCCTGTTTAGAAATTCATTGCTTAGTTTTTTTTTTTTTTCTTCATTTCTAGAGTTCCAATAATTATGGAATTCCTCATAGAAGATTTTTTCTGTTTTGAAAAGGTCCATTTTTCTTTCCATCATTTTTAGAAAAATCGACAAATTGGGTGGATACGTAAAAGATATTCTTTCTTTTCCATCACTTTGACATGTATCAAAAAAGAATTGTGAAATATCATTTCTTACGACATTTTCAAATTGAGAATTTTTTATATATCGCAATGGACGCTTCCACCGTTTAAAATCAAAAAAAATCGTTACAAGAGATTTTTCAAATACCGAGATTTTTTTCTCCTCGCTTTCATTGATTTTGTATGAATTCTTATCTTTCTTTGGAAACAGATAAGAAGAAGCATCTTCTTCAGTAGATATATTTTTTTCTTGCTTAGTTCCTGTCGTTTCGGAAGTTCTTTCGACATCAAATTTCTTTTTTTCACTTTGACTGCTTTCTTGAATTTCTGAACGTTTCTTACTAAAAAAGGGCAACGGTGTTCTGCCTAAATAGTATAAACACGTAATAAATAAGAAAACAATAAAGATTTGAGACATAGAAATTCTAAATTCTGATATAATGTACTTATTAGATCGAATAGGTACATTATATTGAATGAAATTTTTTTGTTGTATCCAGACAAATATCAATCCAATCCATTTCATGAAAAAGATGTGACCAATTACCCAACCAACAAAACCACTTGTTAAAAATAACAATTTTTTGTTGCATCGAAACATATAAATGTTTACTAATCTGACTAATATGGAACTTGGTAAGACAAGGGGGTTAAATAACTGAAAAATAAGATTCTTAAAGAATATTCTTTGAATGCTAAAATTACGTATTGAATTTTGATTCTTGTACCCATAATTCAAAAAGTTTTTTTGATTATTGCCGAAGAAATGAAATAAAAGATAGGGTAGAGCTATGACAGTTATTATATGAGGTCTACCCAATGCTAG